GATTTATATTTAGTCGACCAATCCTTCCTAATTCACATCTTTGTTGAAAGAATTTCTTTTGTAATTCCTTACATAAGGATTCAGAAAATACCGGATCTCCGCCTACACAAGTAAATTGTTGATAAAACTCCAAAATGGCATTTTCCTTTGACCCAATTTTCCTTTTCTCCTTATCATTCAGGAAAGACAAGAAAATTTCAGGGTAGCACACATTTTCTATAATTTCTTTTAGATTCGAACCCATAGCTGATGATAGAACTAGAATAGATATTTTCTGTTTCCTACTCACACGAGCCCATATCCTTGCTTTTCTATCAATCTCTAATTCTACTCTTCCGCCCCAATCGGATATTATAGTACCGGTATATACCGAAATTCCGTTATGGTCCAATTCTGACCGGTAATAGATACCTGGGCTTTGCAATATTTGATTAATTACAATTCTGTATATTCCATTTACTATAGAAGTTCCCGAGGAATTCATTAGAGGAATATTTCCAATAAAAATTGTTTGTTCTTGCATATCCCTAATGTTTTTCCAAATTAATCCTGCGGATACATATAATTCAGAAGAATATGTGAGTGATTCATATATAGCATCTCTTTCTTTTATTAAAGGTTCTACTAATTGATAAGTTTCGACAAATAATTGAAATTCAATTTCTTGATCTGTGTCTTCAATTTTTGGAAATTTATTAAGTTCTTCTGTTAAGCCCTCATCAATAAACCTACAAAATCCTTTAAATTGTATCTGATTAAATCCCGGTATTGTAGACATTCCCTCATTTCCATCCCCAAGCATTTTGAATTTCTCCATTTAGTGAAAAAAAAATTCCATTATTGGATCGTTCTTTAAATTCAATTATATAGATCGTCCGGCAATGATGAAATTTCTATTCTGTTTACAGAATCACATAAAATTTTATTTAACTCCATATATGACTATGGTATGGAATGTATGAAATGCGCATAAACAGAGAAATAAAGAGAATTTTATACTCAAATTGGAATTTGTAACAGATACAACTGGGAAATAGTTGCGAAATTCCACTTAACTTTAACTTAGACTTATGAAATTTTGTTTTGTATAACAAAACAAAAAATGATTCAATTTCTACCACATTCAATTTTCTCCCACTATTATGATATTACATATTCCAATACAATTAAATATCAGTAAAATAAATAAAATATGTAAAGTATTCGGGATTTGATCTCTTCGATGAGATAAAGAAGTCCAATAATCCGAAACAATATTCAAGTTGATTATTTTAGTTTTAGTACTTAACTTATTTTCGTGTATTTCATTTTTTAGTTAAAGAAAAAATGATTCGCACAGAAGAGTTTTTTATCTATTTTTTTTATTTTATAATAGAATTCGTATAATATGTTGAAGTGCAGAAGAAGGCTTTATTAAAGATATGTGGATATAATGATCTATATATACGATATATATCTCTCTTTTTATTGCAGTTTTATTGTGGACAGCACATGTCGTGCTCTAGAAAAATTTCCAATAGGAATCATAGACAGATAAGATATCCGATTAGATTAGCTATTCGTGTAAAAATAACTTTTCTGGGGTTTACATATACTTATAATTGTTGTTATAATTGAAATTGAGAAGTATTTTTTTTAAGGAAAAATTGAGATTCAAATTCAAATCTAAGAATCGTTCATGAATTCACAGTCAATAGTTAATGGTTCAAATTTGTCCGGAATTATGGACTGAAAATTCAAATTTCGTTTTTCCTTTCAATAGTCAATAGAAAGAAGATAATGTGTGTTTCGCCATACTATAACAAAATGAATCGAAGGGCTGGATACAATCCAAAAAAAGAAGGTATTCTTTTTTTGTTATTTTAGGAAGGGGATTAAGATTAAAAAAGTGGGATTCAAGATGCAAGTAAAAGAGAGGTTTACTACAAAAAGGGTATTTTAGTCTATTTTCGACCGCCTTGGCGGCATGGCCGAGTGGTAAGGCGGGGGACTGCAAATCCTTTTTCCCCAGTTCAAATCCGGGTGTCGCCTGATCAAAAAAAAGCGCTAAATATCTTATTCCGTTTTACTTTTACTGATATATTCAATTTAGAGAAGTATGCATAGGAAAAGGACTCTTGATACTTTCTTGCTTGATTCTATAGGTTTCTATTTTTGATTTAATGAAGAGCAATAAGACTAGTTTTTATTATTCTTCTTCTTGCATCTTAGTAAGACTTTCAAAAGCGTTGCTGCAGAGTTTCTTTGTGTTTAATCTTTCCCCGTTCCATAAACAATCATCCAAGAACTTCTTACACTTACCTACTTTGGATTTTTTTTATTGTTTCATCTTCATTAAAGGTATTGGACAAAATACTTTTTTTGACTCTACACTAGCGATTCTACTATTATTAGTGAACAATAATGGAAAAATTTCGTCATATTCATATAGATAAGGGACATAATTCACATGGATATAGTAAGTCTCGCTTGGGCTGCTTTAATGGTAGTCTTTACATTTTCCCTTTCACTCGTAGTATGGGGAAGAAGTGGACTATAGGGGTACTACTAATTGAGTTGAGAAATGGAATTATATTAATTGATCGTTCTCGAAAAACTTTTCAATTAAATTAAATTTATTTAAAGAATTGAATTCAAAATATCTTAATTTCAAAATTAGATTAGATTCGAGTGGAGTAATTTATTCTAGAAATAATAAAAAATATCTGAATAATACCCTTAGTAATCATAATCAAACAGATATTTTAATGATTTCCACGTTCATATTTTGAAAGTAAAAGGAATACCAATTTCCTATCATTTGTTTTTGTTCCAACCGAATTCTTCTTAAATTTTCTATTTTATTTCAATAAACCGACTCTTACTAGAGTTCTATATGGACAATGAAAACAGCACAACCCTTTTTACTTTTTATTTGTTTCTGTTCAAAGTCAAAGAGAAAAGAGAGTAATTATTTATATTAGTTATTAAAAGTTATTTTTTTTGATGGGAAATAAGATAGAGATATTGGTTCTTCAACGGTATACTAAGATATTTTCTTGAAGAAATCACATACTGCGCACTAAAGGCTTAGTTTAGTATTTATTTGATTATTTGAGAAATACAATTCATATTATATTTTTTCTACTTTATTGACTTGACTCGGTTGATATCATGATTCCAAGATTAAAAATCGGCGGGGTTTACTAATCTGTTTAGTCAACATATAAAAAAAAATCAAAAAAAGTTTTTATAAAACTCCTTTCCTTAGATAATCTATCATATCAATTGCTCAATCAATTACTTCTTTGGAATGCTAAAAAATGGGTGGGTTTTCCTTTATTAATATAGTTTCAAACTATTTTTTTATAGATATATTAAATTATATCTATATTAAATAATTTCGGGATTCATATTCATATTGAAAATAATCTGAAATCTAGGGATAGGAATTAGAATCCTAAGAGTAAAAGTCAGAGGCGCCTTTCAACTATTTCAGATTAATTGGAATTAACACAAATCAACGAAAAAATTGAGACTTTATTTATATGTCATTTATATGACATATAGATAATGGATATCCAGATATATACATATGAAGACGAGATCCGGTAGTATGGTAGAAAGAAATCTAGATTTCTTTCTACCATACTACCGGATCTCATAGAATACTGCTGATTTTAGTCCGCTTCTTTCCTTTCACAAAATGGGAATCCTTATTTTTGTTTAATTATTGATATTAATTAAGAACTAAGAAGTCAAGGGAGGTCATTCAAATTAATTAGTTTGACTAATAGTTTTTACGTATATTATAAGTAAAAAAGCAGTAGGAACTAGAATAAACAGTGCAGTAGCAATAAATGCGAGAATATTTACTTCCATAATTTCATCCTTTCATTTTTCTAGACTTCACACAATAACTCGGGATTTAATCCCATAGAGATGATAAATCTTTCGTCTCTAAATTCAATGGGATGAATTTCATCTCGATGATATCGAATCGGATCAATATCATGAATAACAATATCTTAGTTATCAAATCGCTTCGTTGTCGAGAATTAAATAGTATAACATAGAAAGATCTTTTATCCATATTGAATCAAAAAAAGGATTCCTGATCCACCAATGAAATCGAGAATTTCTTTACTTGATTATTTTATTTTGATTTATTATTCTTTTACATTTTTTCTTTTGTATAATGGCTTCCTTATACAATCAGTATTATCTAACTGCCCTTAACTTACATTGGTTATAAACAAACCCAAACAAACAATAGAAGCAAAAAAGGGAAGGAGAGTTAAGTTCTAAACTCCTTTTTGTTAATAATCTAATCTTATTGAAAAACAAAAAAATTTGATAAAGACAAGTTAGAGTATAAAAAAAAGATCGAATATACTACCGAATTCACTTCTTTTATTTTAGAGTTTGTTTTTTCTTCAGCAGAAATCCTTAAACCTAAAAAAGATTATTCATTTCCCTCTCTAAGGGGGATCCTTTTTTATCTTTATTTTATAAAGATCCTTTTTCTTGGATTAGTAATGGGAATGGGATGCATATAATATATAAAAACTTCAGTGTAAATTTTGAATGAGATAAATTATTTCAAATTAAAATTAGTAATTAAGGTTACACAAAATCGGATCCAAAAAAGAAGATACTTTTTTTCTAATTAAAAAGATTTCATCAAAAAAATGGAATTCATTTTGTATCGTACAAATAAAAATTACATTTGGGCATATGTTACCGAGAAAGCTATGGCACACTCGATTCAATTTTGGACTGGGGTCGGGAGTAATCAAAAAAGCCAAACTCGGTGGGGTATCTCTTGAAATCCGGAATATGACATTCCTAATAATTGTACTAATCTACATAGGTCTTTATCCATCAGTACTAGGTGAAGAAATGGAAATTTTTATATTTGCTTTGATGAAAACGAAAATAAATCGAATAAATATAATAAATAGAAATTAAAGACCTCCTTTGGGAATGAAATTCTTCTATATTATTCGCCTTTTCCAGAAAATGGAGAGATTAATTGACAGTTTTATTGGATTTTTTTTATTGGATTGGTTTGTATCCATCGGGATTGACGGGGCTCGAACCCGCAGCTTCCGCCTTGACAGGGCGGTGCTCTTACCAATTGAACTACAATCCCAGAGAAATGAAATAAAGTTACAATCTACATATTTTTATGATTTATGGTTTCATTCAAACCCTTTCTATTGACTATTCTGATTTTAGATTGGAATCACCGCGTTGTACCATAGACGCGAGTGGTATATTGATATCCACATGGATATATACTAAGGACACAAATTACTAGTCATCTTTTTCTTATTTCAAATCAAAAGAAAATTCATTGATAATGAATTTTCTTTCAACGAAAAAGGGTACTTTTTCCATTACTCTTTAATCTTAAATTTTCTAGTTCCAAATCCTAATATGAATCTCGATTATCCACAAGATCAAAATTTGTGGGAAAAAAAGCAAATAAAATCAAAGAACTAACAAGCCGAGAGAAATATCAGAATTTTTACTTTTTTTTCGTATCAGGCATTTAGAAAGAGCAGAGCCCGGGAGTTATATCATTTCATGGCGGATCTGTGAATTATTGGGCCGAGCTGGATTTGAACCAGCGTAGACATATTGCCAACGAATTTACAGTCCGTCCCCATTAACCGCTCGGGCATCGACCCAGGAAGAATAAATTCTAGATTTATAGATATAGATTTAGTAAGAATCCCCGATCAACTTCCTTTCGTAATACCCTACCCCCAGGGGAAGTCGAATCCCCGTTACCTCCTTGAAAGAGAGATGTCCTGAACCGCTAGACGATGGGGGCACGTTTACCTGACCATCAGCATACTATGCTCATAATATCAATAGTTTTTTGAAATTGTCAATATAACTAAATGGTAGGACTCAATTCAAAAGATTTTTCCGTCTTTTATATGATTCCATAGAATTTTTTGATTTGTGATTTAGATTCATGAATCATTCATTCTAATTGCCATTATTCATTTTAATTAGAATATAAAGATAAAAGAAAAAATTAAATAGAAATTAAGAATAAAAATAATATGAAAGATTCTTTCAGGAAATTAATTGGTCCGCCGAAACAGAGGGCTTAATCCCATTTCTTCGCTTTGATTCATCGATTCATCATTCCGTTCCGTTGTTTGTTAAGATAGATAGGCATATCTATATCTGACTCTAAACCGGTAAATTAAGAAATGAAAAATCCACAAATCTGAGAAATGAGAAGATGGATAAGTATCGACAAGTTATCAATTTTTTAATAATTTGGTTCGGGGGACAAATAGAATCTTTTCATCAGTGATTCGATGAAATATCATGGATTTGTATTGAATTCTTAGTTACATGTATCAATCAAATGAATTTGGTTATGATCGCGGTCAGGTCAATTCAAAACAAAGGGGTTCCGTTTTGAAACAATTCATTGCATTGATCAAATTCAATATCAATAAACCTTTATTTACCCATTTTTACTATATTCACTAGTTTAGTCTAAATCCACCACTCACTAGGTAGATCAAATTTCTCGTTTATGAATCAATTATTATACTATAGGTTTGTTTACTTCATTTATTTACTTTAATATACTTTATTATATAGTTAAATATACTTCATAAATATACTTAATTATATTATATTTATATTCTTTCTATATATTATATATATATTATCTATCATATATATTTTATCATATATATTATCTTTTAATATATTATATATATATATTATAATTATATATTTTTTATGTATATTAACTTTATGATTTGGAGTCTATTTCCATAGATATATCTTACCTGTATGCTGGCTCAATTCAGGAATTGAATCAAATGAGCCCCTTTAACTCAGTGGTAGAGTAACGCCATGGTAAGGCGTAAGTCATCGGTTCAAATCTGATAAGGGGCTTCTTTCTTGCTTTGACCTTTTTTTCATAAAACTCCAGCGACAGTATTCTTACTTTGAAGAGAGAATTGGGATATTGTTGATATTTGTAATAAACAAAGTAAGAAACTCTACTCTAAATAATAAATTTTCAAATTCAAGCAATTAGAAATTCTAAATAACTTAGAATTAGAATAAAATTAAGTTAATATTCTAATGATTTGATTTATAGCATAGTAATTTTATTTTAGTTAGAAATTAGAAAGTTGAACACTATATTCATTATATTTATTTCATTATATTTATTATATATTATACTTTATATTATAGTATTATACTAATTCTATTTATTATATTTATACTAAATAATGATAAGTTGGTTCTTAATCGCCAAATTTTCCTATTTGATATTAGTCCAACCAAATCAATTGTAAAGATTAGATTCTAAATTAACAAGGGAAAAAGTAAGTGGACCTAACCCATTGAATCATAACTTTATCTACTATTCTGATATTAAAATTCTGATATTAAAATTGGATATAGATGAAATTGGAACAGTGAATCAACCCACCCTTTTCATTCATTATTCATATTTCTTTCGGCTTC